CGCCGATATCCAAAAGTTTCAATGTTTAAATTGAAGGTTCATACTGTAAGACTTATCTGATCTTATCAATTGCTAAAATGTATTTCTGGAATAAATCATGAATTTTTCTAGGATTCTAGGATAGTATTCAAAATTTCATCGAAAACTTACAGCAGCTTGCCAAACAAAGGCTAAGAGAAAAAACAGCAAAGGTATAACTGGCATAAAATCTACAATTGGATTTAAAAAAGCGTAGGCCTCGGGTAATTTGGCAAAGAAAAAACTACTCGAATAAAGGGCAGAATTAAGGCAGATACCGATCAAACTAAAAATATTAAGCATAGCAAGGGTGTTGTTATTGTAGATAATTGCATTTTGATTGAGTTATTGATATCTTATTGATATTATTGGTATAAGGCAAAAAATAATGACGAAGGGGAAGTAGACCAAAAAAGCCTTTGAACTCACTCACCCAATAAAAAATCCTTTCATTCTCAAAATAGAATCGAAAAAATCATACTTTCTTTTATACAATATTTTATATCTTAATTAAATTATATGTAATGATCAATCAATTCCAGGTTAATTCTATATCTACACGATCTACACGCTATATGTGGCAAAATCCTATCAACAATGGATTCCGTAGATATTGATTTGCACTGGAATTGACGAACAACCACTACTAATATTAGTATTTATTAGTTTAGAATAGAAATCAAAATGGGGCGTGGCCAAGTGGTAAGGCAACGGGTTTTGGTCCCGCTATTCGGAGGTTCGAATCCTTCCGTCCCAGAGCACCCATTATATCAATATAAGAAAAAAGATTGCTTTTTTGAACAGCCCTTTCCTTGACTATCCATTTATTGTTATCGTTCCATTTCAGTAACACCAGCGTTTACATTTTTGTAAAAAATCTTTGTCATCCCTTCATTTTTCAAAATATCCAATTACTTCCAGTGACAATTGTTCATTTTATCTTGGGATCATCCTCTATCCCTATCCTTTTCAATTCGTATTTTAGCAATCAGATAAAAGAATAAGGGTCTGTTATATATCAATATTTTTAATCCACTTATCCAATTTTATTTCCATAAAAAAAAGAAATTATATTTCTTTTTTAATTAAACCACCAACTTTTAAAAAAAGAACCATGGATTTTGATAAAAAATGTGGTACTTAGTCAAAAACATTATTTTAATAATGATGTGGAGGTAGTAAATTGTTTTAATTAAATTTTTATAAATCTTTTGAATGGCTTGTTCTGAGTCTTTTATATTCGAAGAAGTGTGATATAGGTGAATCGATCCTATTGAGTCATGGAGATTCAAAGAAGAACTAATTTATTTGTTGTTAATGAAATAGAAATATAGACATATAGAAATTACATTTAGAAATATGGGGATTAATAAATTATTGCCGAGACTTTTTCAGAAAATATCTACTCATTGGTAACCATATATATATAGAAGTACAAAAGCATAGATTACTATTTACCGACAGAACCAATGACTATTCATGATTCCATGATTGAATCAATTACATACTGGTTAGGAATGTTATGGTAAAACTTCGTTTGAAACGATGTGGTAGAAAGCAACGTGCGACTTGAAGGACATGATTCGCTGTGGATATAAGAATCCACCATTTTATTAGGAATGAAAGTGCTCTTGGCTCAACATCCTTTGTTCTACTCAACGAGAAACCTCAGCCTTTTTGGGGTTATAATGTAAATAGTACATGATGGAGCTGGAGTAGAAAGTATTAATTAATTTCTCAAGAGCAAGGGTCTAGGGTTAGTGCCAATGAATAAGTTGGAACAACTTCGTAAGTATATCTTCGATATAGAAATCGAAAAGGATTCAATTCGAGAAAGTTTTCATAATAAAATTTTTTTTTGACTTGATAAAACTTTTTCGGTCAAAAGTGTAACACGCGGGAATCAACCGTTCTTATGATTCTTTGATAGAAAGAAATCACAAAAAAGGGTATGTTGCTACCATTTTGAAAGGATTAAGTATCACCGAAGTAATGTCTAAACCCAATGATTCAAAGAAAAGATAAAGGATTCTGGAACAAGGAAACACCATTTTTAATTGTCTCAACAACTAACTCAGAATGAAGAATAAAAAAAATATTCTAAACAAGACAAAAAGGGGGTTCAAGATCACTCAATAAATGAAATGCTTAAGGATTTTCTTTGAGCTATTTGGAAGTTATCCGACTTGAGTTATGAGTACAAACTTCTTTTAGGAAAGAAAAGGGACTAAAATTCTAGTCTAATTGCTTGGATGATTTTATGGATCTATTTGCTATGATAATTCTATACATAGACATAACTTCTAATTTTCTTGAGCCGTACGAGGAAAAAACTTCTTATACGTTTCTAGGGGGGGTATTGTTCATCTACATCTATCCCAATGAGCCGTCTATCGAATCGTTGCAATTGATGTTCGATTCCGAAGAGAAGGAAGAGATCTTCGGAAAGTTGGTTTTTATGATCCGATAAAGAATCAAACTTATTCAAATGTTCCTGCTATTCTCTATTTCCTTGAAAAAGGCGCTCAACCTACAGGAACTGTTCATGATATTTCAAAGAAAGCAGAGATTTTTAAGGAACTTCGCTTTAATCAAACTAAATTCAGTTAATTAAATTTTAATTTATAGGGGGTATCATTCATATATATCATATATAGTCTAACTTTATTATAAGTGCTACTTCTCTTTCTCTTACTGTATTCATACCTATTTATTATTCCCATAGAATCCCACCCATACGTTATCTAACGGACCAAAAGAAATATATTATTATAAATAAAATTGGATCTCAAAATATAAAATTCTGATATTACCTTCAATCGGGTGGTTTTCGTTGGAATTCCACTAACAAGCAAAACAATAACCCTGGAATCAAGCTTTCTTAACTTATTTGATCCACTTATATTGATTGAATAACTCGGATCCTTTTTTCCTACTTTTTTTATTAATATTCCTTTATCTACACCCTTTAATTTATCTATATCTATATATATAGATTATCTATGTAGTGCTAATCCAACACGAGTCCTTCTTTTTTTTTTTCGTTGAATTTCATTCTATTTTCGCAATATTTATATTGACAACAGTGTATCGAACAAATATAATTTTATCGTGTATAAATTTATTTATTCCCCCCCATAGATATAGATTTGGTTTTTTAATTTATTCATCTGAATCTCTTCATTTTTATGTTCCGTTCAGAATCTATAAAAATGTTTTCGTTGTTCTATTATTGTTAGTTCAAGGTTTTGATTGTGTCATGCAATCAAATTAATTTATTTTGATTTCGACTGTATCTCCACATACTAATTTTTTTTATATTTTTATTAGGGTTGCTAACTCAACGGTAGAGTACTCGGCTTTTAAGTGCGGCTAGGATCTTTTACACATTTTGATGAAGCAAGGGATTCGTCCATACTATCGGTAGAGTTTGTAAGACCACGACTGATCCTGAAAGGGAATGAATGGAAAAAATAGCATGTCGTATCAATGGAGAATTCTGAGAATATTTGATTCTTACCGGATCGATCCAAAGACTTGTTTTGAAGTCTTGGAACAGAACAAAAAAAATTCAAAGTTGGGTCGAGTCAATAAATGGATAGAGCCAGATGGCTCCAATTATAGGGAAACAAAAAGCAACAGGCTTCTGTTCTTAATTTGAATGATTACTCGATCTAATTAGACGTTAAAAATATATTAGTGCCTAATACGGGTAAAGGTTTCTCCTATGAGTGGATTATCTATTTTTTAATGAATCCTAACTATTATTAGCTATTCTCCATTATCGATTGGAGAGAAATGTATAGAAGAAGTGGTATATTGATAAAGATCATCTTTTTTCCAAAATCAAAAAGAGCGATTGGGCTGAAAAAATAAAGGATTTCTAATCATTTTATCATTTTATTATCCTATAATATTTTATTATCCTATAATGGAAAATAAACCCATTGGATGAAAAAAGAGAGGATAGAGAGTCCGTTGATAAGCTTACCTGTTTCCGAGGTATCCATTCTTTTCTTACTAGATATATAATCTAATACCTTGTTTTGACCGTATCGCACTATGTATCATTTTATAATCTAAGAAATCACCTATCTTTGGTTCAAATTTTAAATTTAAATGGGGGAGTTTCAAGGATATTTAGAATTCGATAAATTTCGGCAACATGACTTCCTATATCCACTTATCTTTCAGGAGTATATTTATGCACTTGCTTATGATCATGTTTTAAATAGATCCATTTTTTTGGATAATATTGGTGGTTATTACAATAAATCTAGTTCATTAATTGTGAAACGTTTAATTACTCGAATGTGTCAACCTAATCATTTGGTTATTTCTGCTAATGATTACAACGAAAATACCTTTTTGGGGCATAATAATAATTTATATTCTCAAATAATATCAGAGGGATTTTCAGTCATTGTTGAAATTCCATTTTCCCTACACTTAGTATCTTCCTTAGAAAGGAAAAAAATAGTAAAAGTGCATAATTTACGATCAATTCATTCAATATTTCCTTTTTTAGAAAACCATTTTGTACATTTAAATTATGTAGCAGATATACTAATACCCCAGCCCATCCATCTGGAAATATTGGTTCAAACTATTCGCTACTGGGTCAAAGATGCTTCTTCTTTGCACTTATTAAGATTCTTTCTTTATGAGTATTACAATTTAAACAATTTTATTACCCCAACTCCAAAGAAATCCATTTCCATTGTTTCAAAAAGGAATCAAAGATTATTATTGTTTCTATACAATTCTTATGTATGTGAATACGAATCTATCTTCATTTTTCTTTGTAACCAATCTTCTCATTTACGATCAACATCTTCTGGAATTCTTTTTGAGCGAATATTTTTTTCTATAAAAATAAAAAATCTTGTAGAAGTCTTTTCTAATGATTTTTCGACTGTCCTATGGTTGTTCAAAGATCCGTTCATGCATTATGTTAGGTATCAAGGAAAATCCATTCTGGC